TGTACTGTTTCTTTGTGTATTCCTATACGAAGCTTTTGTATATGTGTTTCTGGGTATTCCTTTATCATTTCGTCCAACAGGAATAGTTCTTCTAATTCTATAAATCTTTCTAGAATGCTTTTTTCTTGAATATCATTCAAGAGAGTTTCGGATTGCCGGGTATTCCACCAATTAATAACCCAAGGTTCCAGACTTTTATTAAATGAGAGAGAGACCCACCAAGGCAAAAATATTATGAATATAATATATGGGAGGGAAGTCAATGCTTTTGTTTTTTTCATTTTTTTCTGTGAATTGTTAATGAATCTGCTGCATTCGTCATTCGTCGATTCTATTTTATATTTATCTGAACACGAATTCTATAACAAGGTATCGAACCTATGAATTTATTCCCATTTTTTTTTTGTAAAAATTGAGTCCTTGGATCTAGCAAAATAAAATAATAAAATATAGAAAAGAGTCTTTTTCAGATAAAAAAAATAAGCAAGCAAATACGATTCCCAGAGATATCTCAATTGGGTAAATTCAAACTAATTTCATCCCCATTTGTTCTTTGTTCCTGGTCGATGAATACTCGAAAATCCACTAGAAGTAACAAATATGATTCGAATTTCGAGACAAAAAAGCCTTCCCGGATCAATTAATTAATTATTTCGAAATGTTTATGTTTCACCGCCTAACCATAACCACAGTTCAGGAATAACGTAACCTATCAATTCGAAATATTGGATGAATTCTCTTAAGTCTTTTGAAGAAACTTCAATTTTATTAAAAAGGGAATTAGCAAGTTCCCTCCTTCATACTAAGAAAACATTAATTCTTCATTTCAAAATACTTCAATTGGTACACGCAAGAAATAGGCTAATTCGGCAGCTTTTTGTTCAATTTCTCGTGGAGTAAGATTCTCATCAGTGCCAGTCAAGGGAATGGCCCCTTGGCCTCTTATTTCCATATAAAGGACACGACGAGGATAAAGACCCTCTTTAACCTCCATTCTGATGGATTGGATATCTTTCATAAAGAAACGAAGGAAAATGCGACGATTTATTCCAGGAAATCCCCAACGAAAAATACAAACAATTCCTTCGTTTCTATCAAATCGATCATAACCACTACCTACATTCCACGCAATTGTACACCACAAATAGGAGCTAATAAATAGACCCGCGATCCCATAAAAAGACATTATGATCCCTTGCGGAAAAAAAAAGATTTGCTGAGATGGAAATACGGGTATAAGATTCCTACCAAGATAACTGGAAGTTCCAACCACTAAGAATCCTAATGAACCTAAAAAAAGGATACAGGCCCAAAAAAAATTACTTGTTTTTCGAGACCCCGTTATAAGTTCTATCCAGATATGCTCTGATCGCCAGTTCATATTATACTTACTATACTCGATCCGGTTGTATTCAATTGGAATTGAGAGAATAACCCAAATAAATTTGACTTAACTTTTCTTGACCCCGAAGTAACTCTCATCAACTAGCACTATTTTGACGGGAACTATTAGGAGTTATTGGTTAGATACATTGACTTTCTATTTCAAACTATTCACCAATTTATTTTTAACCAGCTAGACCCATATATAATCTGCATTTATGCAGATATCGTGTATCCGTAAGTCTCTCATTTGTGTTCGGAAAGAGCCACATACAAATTTAGATAATCTTATTTTCTTGGACATGAAGAGATAAAGAAGCCATTGCAATTGCCGGAAATACTAGGCCCACTAAGGGCACAAAAATAGAGGGTAGATCTGTCATAGAATGGGTGCCCCAATTTAATATTTGTTTTTTTTTTTTTTTTATCTTATGATAAGTATATCTAATATAACTAATGATAAGTATATCTAATATAACTAATATTAAGTAGTTAATAAGTGCAAGGAATATAAATGTGTACCTAATTCATCATTATACATAAATATAAAATTATGTATGATAATTCACTTTAATAATAACATATAATATAAGAAACTTTCTTATTCTCCCATCCTTTTTTATTTTTATTCTTTGTATTTTTTTTTTTTTTTTTACTTAAGGGTATTAAAGAGTTTATTATGAGTTCGCGACTTTCACTAATCGAATCCAACAAAGCAAACGGTAACTTGATTCTATAAACTTGATTCCATAATAAAAGTGAGGGTTCTTAGTCAAAATAAATTCTTTCTATTATATATTTATTTAGAATTTATTATATAATAAATTCTAAATAAATATAATAAATTCTAAATAAGATCTATTTTTGTCTCGATTAAAATCAAATTAATACGTAAGAAGGCCAGATAAAATTATTTTTTCTTTATGTCTTTCCTTTCCCTAATTCCTCGGAAGGAGAAACTTACTCTTTTAGCTTTTTTATCCTATTGATTAATAAAGGGTTCCTGATTACTAATCAGGAATTAGGAGTAAGATAAAAAATAGAAAAATTGATATGACGGAAAAAAAATAATAATTATCCAAAACTTATAGCTCTTACTACAAGTAGAACTAATGTTACCAACGAAAAGACCATTCTTCTTAACTTGAGTTTTTTTACGATAAATTAAATACAAATAAAATACTCGTTCGCTACAAATAATTGAATCGAGTGCTATACTTTAATTTATTGAATTTTGATTCAGAGGAAAAAAACCGTGGAGCTGAAATAACTCACTCAGAACACCTCTTAAAAGATTACGTGGTACGATTGAGTCGAATAAGCCCTTATGGAATGAATACTCAGCCGCTTGTGAACCTTCGGGTACTGTTTTATTTAATGTTTGTTCAATTACTCTTTTACCCGCAAATGCAATATAGGCATTAGGTTCAGCAATAATAACATCTCCTAACATACCAAAACTGGCTGTTACTCCACCGGTTGTAGGAGATGTAAGGATTGATACATAGAATAACTTTTTATTTGATTGATAATCATATAAAGCAGAAGATATTTTAGCCATTTGCATCAAGCTCAAACTTCCTTCTTGCATGCGTGCTCCCCCGGAAGCACATACAATAATAACAGGTAAAGATCGATTAGTAGCATACTCGATCAAACGGGTGATTTTCTCGCCAACTACAGATCCCATACTACCTCCCATAAACTGAAAATCCATAACCCCAACTGCTATTGGAATACCATTTAGTTGACCTATGCCTGTTTGAACAGCTTCAATTAAACCTGTCTTTCTTTGATAAGAATCGATACGATCTTTATAAGGTTCTTCCTCTGAATGAAATTCAATAGGGTCCATAGAGACCATCTCTTCATCCATAGGATCCCAAGTGCCCGAATCAATCGAGAGTTCGATTCTATCTGAACTACTCATTTTCAAATGATATCCGCACTGTTCACAAATATTCATTTTTGACTTAAAAAATTTTTTATAATTTAATCCATAACAATTTTCGCATTGAACCCATAAATGTCTGTAGCTTTGATTTTGATTTATATCGAAATCATTAGACTCTTCTCTTATATTGAGATCGCTGCCATTACTACTAGTTTTTAAACTTGAATTCCCATTTTCACTACGACTTACACTTTCAGTATAAATGAAACTATAATTATAACTAAAATTGTAATAGTCGATATCACCTAAAATAGAACTTTTAATACTGACTTCAAAATGAAGATAACTATTAATGCAACTATTAATGTGATTATTCCAACTAGATTGAGTATCATACATGTAATGATAATAGTAGTTTTTGGACCTACTATTCAAACAACTAGAAAAAAAACTTTCTGGTTCACTCATAAAAGAACCCTCATTGTCAATCTCAAAAATCTGATTTTCAATATCAAAATATACAGAATAACTGTCACCATTACTATCTCTAACTAAAAAGGTGTCATCCGAGACCAAACTCCAAATATTCCCGATATCAAATAAATAATCAACATTATTGAAAGCATAATTGTCACTATTACTCCAACTAGGAATGTTTTTACCCTTATCATTATCATTTATAATGGGTTCTTCACTTCCACTGGTATTTCCAATAATATCAGAACTATCCAATGATTTACTTAGCCCACATCTATATTCTAATTTTTTGTTAAACAACATCGAATTGAACCACCATTTTTCCATAGAGTCTTATCGCCCCTTATTTGACGAGAATACAATAGATGAATAGTCATTCGATGAATAATAATTTATTTATTATTTTATTTCTGAAGCCTATGGATCCAATCACTAGTCACTAGGATTGTTAACTAACAACGGGTGAGTATTGAAAGAAAAGATTCTCCTTTTTGGGTTTGGAGGAATCCAAGAGTATCACTTCGATATACATATATATATTATTATGTATTTAATTATGTATTTAATCTTTTCCGCAATTAATAACTATTAACTATAAAGACAGGGTTCTCTCACGTCATGTACAAATTATCATTACCAAGGATAAAATAAAGATAAATAGTTTTTTTTATTCCTATAAATGAAGAATTTATTTTCGTACAATCTCTCATATAATTAAATAATACATTTGTATTGCAACATGGAACGAAAAAGACAATATACAGGAGGGGTAGAAGTGGCCCTTCCCTGGCTTGATCTATGTATGGTCTATGGTCTGAAGCTACGCAATAAAAAATAAATGATCCACCAATAATCTCCCAAAAATCCCCCAATAATACTAATACCAAGGATCTATAAAATTAATTTATTTATGGATCCAACGATAAAATAAACAATAAAAAAATAAACAAAACAATAGAAATAATAAATACGGAGTTGTTTTGTCTTCGACCTTAATCTTGTCTTGTATTTAGATCTTGTGTATATATAGGTAAGATCTAATCATAGTATATAGATCTTAAATCATAGTATATAGATCTTAATACTTCTTAATACTAATACTATTTTATTATAGTATTAGTATTAAGAAGTATAAGATACTCATTCCTTATTCGATTCGGCTCAATCTTTTTTTTTAGGAAAAGATTGGGCCAAGTTTAATTACAATTAGGAAAACAAACAGGAATTACTGAATTATACGTGCTTA